TCTTGCTAATCCAGAGAACTGCTTGACGTAATCCGTCGTAAGCATAAGGTCTAGCATTCTAAGCTGTCGAAGTGGTAGAAGTCTTCGATGTAGTACAATCAGTTGTTTTCGTAGAGGGAGTTGCAGTTCTTTCAGTTGTATGTCCGTCGGCCTATCGCTTATTCGTAGCAGGACGATTTCTCTTCTTCTTTGTTTTAGTTAATGTATTATGTAAAGCGAGGAGGGTATAGCACCATTGCCGCTTACTTACACGCTACGGAAATGGCTTTTTCTTTAGTTGTTCTATCTAACTGCATCAAACTCTTCCTGCTTAGGGATAGAGCATATTACCTCCTACTTATTCCACACCACCCTAAAATGCCAGACTGATGAGCTCGAATGAAGTGCCCCAAGTCCATAAGTGGAGCTCAGGTATCGGTAGCATTCACAGCTGAGTCAACAAGACTTTTTTTTTATCTTTTTCCTTTCAACACTGGGTTTTTTAACTTCACATATAGCTCATCAGCTTGTGACTTCGCACTCTCAGTTTCGAGATTGGGAATCGACAGAACTGCCCTTTCTTAACTTAATTAGAAAGGTTATTTAGGTAGCTTAGCTGGTTAGATTTACTGAAGGTAATTCAATCGCTGAACGTTCCTATCTAAGAGTTTTCAATTTCCCATGGAATCCCGGGGGTTTTCCTCGCAACACTGGTAGCGTTTGCTTTCCCTTGCTTGGTAATTGATCTTTGCGATCCCTTTTCTTACTTAGCTTCTCAAAAAGGGCGAAGTCCTCCTTCGCTAGTTGCGCAGTTTAAAAAGAATAAGTAGGGGCTATTTCCTTCCTTGCCTTACATCTCTCTTAATTCAATATCTCTCTCGCCTTTATCCTGGTCTGGTAGTATCTTTGTCCCATCATTCCCTTTCTCGTCCGTCTGGCCTGGGAACCCGATCGACTTAAAGAGGTATGAAATAGATAGGCCCTTCGGAATCTCTTTGGCTTTTTCCTCTCTGCGCTGCTTGGCTCCTTAAGCAGTATCGACTCCCTTGCTTTGTCGCCGGCTAGCTTTCTTCTCTTATGAAATTTCTATAGGGATCAACTGTTGAAGTGAAGAATCTATTTGAACCCCTCTCTTCTAGTGGCTGCCCTTCCTCCAAGACTGGAATCAGTAAGAGCTTTTCTATACTATGCTGCCTTTGGCCTTGCGCCTGGTCTTTCTTCTTTATTGCCTTGGCCTTTCACCGGATATGGGATCGATCCCTTCCACCATTCCTCCAACAGATGCGGATTCATTAGCTGCCGTTATTCTTTCAACATTTGCAGAGCTAACCCCTGAAGTGACTTCAGTCCCGTTAGAGCTAACTGCTCCTTCTTCTATAGCAAGTGCCGAGCAGGAATCACTGCTTATTCGACCGTTAATGCCTACTCCCCTGGTAGGGCTATTCAAACCAATCCACCCAAGGCAAGAAAGTAGCAATCGGCTTTCACTATGGCTTTCCGCTAGCGTAAGACAGTAGCAGATAGAGCGTTAGCCGAAGTGTCTTTCAAGGGATGCTTGAAGCAAGTCTTCTTCCTCGTCTTGAAAGCGCAAGTTCAGTGCCCCGTTAAGTAGGAGAACTGAAGTCACCCGTTAGGGCGTAGGGTCACTGAATTGGGTGAACGACTGGGATGGTTAGATAGTTTCTGGCTTTCAAGGCATTCTTAAGCCCGGGATGCGGGAAAGCCAAGCTGCGGTTAAAAAGAAAAAGAATCGTCCGCTCTCCTAGTAGCTAAAGAATCCGGAGCTCTCTACGCAGCTCTTTCCTCTCAGGTCTTTTCGTACTTGTGAACTTGAAGCCAGAAGCTTGGAAGCTTGATTGATTGATTTGCAAACTGCGGGGCTTCTAGATTTTCAAGTGTTTTCTTCATCGCCGGGATACATCGGAATTTGATTGTAACCCGAGTACGCGTCCATGAAGCTCATCAACTCGTGACCCGCCGTGGCGTCCACCATTTGATCAATATGCGGTAAAGGAAAGCTGTCTTTTGGGCACGCTTTATTCAAGTCGGTGTAGTCAACACACTCTCCAGGTCCCATTAGGCTTCTTGACAAGGACCGGGTTGGCTACCCACCTCGGATATTTCACTTCTCTGATGAAACCATTGTAGAGGCTTTGAACGCCTTTTTTGGCAGCCTCGTTACCGAACTCAAGAGTGGCAACTAGCGATAGGACGCAGAATTCTGGTCTTCTAGAGCATCTTTATTTGATTAGCCCGCCTCCAATGGTCGCTCAAACCACCTGCGCAAATATCCGATTGGTCGTGGGTATTATCCTTCGGACCCTCATTCTTTATTCTATCCGGCCTCAGTCTTCCAAGCTGCGGTGCCCGATCTGGTGCGCCTAGATCTATATGCGAGCCTATTTAGTTATTTAGTTAAGGTCGTCGAACAAGTGGTAGTGCAGGTTCTGGTATCGCCCGGTTCAAAGCCGCCGTACCACCCGTCACGTGTAGAAGTAGAGAAAAGAAGCTTTGAGACTTCCTCTCACAACTGGTCTTTCTTTTGCTGCCTTCTGCCTTCCCAGTGTTCAAAGACTCCTCTAGTCAACCTCAAAGGGGATTTCCGATCTATTCAGAATGTCTCCACAGCTATCCAGGAACGAATGATAGAAGGGAATGTCAGGTAGGCTTGCGAAGTTATGAGAAAGAGATTTCTCCTCCTAGAGGGGGAAACATTGACTTACATGAGGAAGTGAGGGGACTCATATACGGATTAACAACTCATGCATTCCTGCTCAAGGAAGGGAACCATTTCCATCTATATAAGTATTTGCAATGGAAGGAGAAGGGGGTTGCTAAGGTCCATTCCCGCTGTCATTCCTCTGTCGGGTATAGAGGTTCAGTTAAAGCTTCGGGTGGGAAAGAGATTCGCTCGTTGTCGTGTATACCATTGCTCTTATTACAGTGGTTTACAGTGGCTTATGTAAGTGTTGCCCCTGGGCTCCGGTGAGAGCCTTAATTTAATGGTTTTTCATCACCCTCTTCAAGACAGGTGCCGCATTCATGGAGGACGACACATTAGGGGATAAGCACGGAGGAATCTAAAAATGTGAGTAGGAGATTCTAGTTCACAGCAAGATGCGGGCACTCCCGTTAGTCCCATAGCAAGAAGCGGTCAGGATGCAGAGACAGAGAGTCAGGGAAGTTCCTCCTATCTATAGGTAGGAGCGTAACGTCTAATAGTTTCCTGTAGTTGCTCTAGACTCCTCTCTTTCTCCTATCTATCAGACTATCTTCTTTTTTGTATTATTTTATTGTCTTATCTTGTGACATAGTCTTGTCTCTAGGTGAATATCACTATGGGAATGCGTTAGGATCCCTTCTCTGTCTCCCTCTCTTTCTTTCCTTTCTAGTAGCAAAATTCTGTGGCTTTCCTTCCGTTCCGCGAGAGTAGGGCACCAAAAGCTGTCCTATCATTTATTGGAGTGGAAGGGCATGATTATGAAGATAGTGAATCCGGTGTGGAATCGAACGAGAAGGGAAGGCATTGGGCTTTTGGATCTAACTCCCTATCAGTCAAGTCGGAAGAGAAGAACGATGGAAATGGTAAGGTTAATTCTAATTATACTAGCGACCCACCAGATAGTGAGGATCAAATTGTGGACCCATTAGAGTATTATGGGGAGGGCTCGTCGTCTAGGAGGTTGGATGGAGGCACTAGTTGATCTGATGCGCTGGGAGATGCTGAGATTCGGAGGTGGGATTGAATAAGGAGAGTCAAAACTACAGTACAAGCAAGAACTATAGGGACGTCAGTGATTCTGTTAGCAGATGAATTCTCAAGAGTTCCCTTTTCAATGCCAGGTAAACTTCACCTCTTTTTTCTTATTGTTCGTGGTATACTAAACTTTATTCAAGCTGTTTTTCTAGGGCGAGATGCCAATATCAAAACAAAGAAAAGAGCTCTATTCAACAATTGAATTTCCTTATCTTATTCAACTCATCTCCCTCTTTCTAGATCCGAAAAGCGGTCTAAAGCCAATATCGATGAAAGGGGCGTAGCGGGGAAAACATAAGCTTTGATAGGTTAGCTAGAAGAATCAAGAGGATAACGAAATTCGTAAGAATTCTTCCCAATTCCATGGTACTTCACAAGTAGTCATTCGTATTGGTGACTCTTAGCTTCTTCCTCTAGCCTTTAGCTCGGCACTAGGTTTAGTCTTCCTTCCCCTTCGAACTTCACTATCTGGCTATCGAGAATGAACTCAAATGTTAGAATAGGCTGCAAGAATAGAATGCAATTCCCCCTTCATCATTCTCTATCTCCGGCCCTTGCCATTAGTTAGCTTGCACTTTGAGTTTTCAAAGTCAAGGTGCCTTTCCCTTCCAGTCGAATAGAAACTATTAAAGCAAAGGCAAGGAAGCTGAGAAAGGTGAGATAGTGCGAAAAGGCAGAGGCGCGAGCCCTTACTATACTATAAAGGAGCTTTGAGCAAGGGTGGGAGGCTGAGGTTTGCTTTTTATTACATTACGTCGCGTCGAGTCAAAGGTTCTTTCTTACGTACGTAATGAAAGGGCACGTTCTCCTGAAACTATTTGGATCATTCATCAAAGCCCAACCAAGTTTCATGAGGAAAGCGTCATTCATCGCTGCCATTCACCTGTCAACTACTATTCCCTGTCTTCGGCACCTCCCTCCCAGCCCGAAAACGAAAATCTATCCTTTTTATTCCAGTAACCAATCATAGGTCCCGCTAATCTAAAGCAAGGCATCAATCTTGTCACACTTGACGAAGCCATTGCCAATCTTTCCCTCTTCTTTCCAAAAACGCCCTATCTTACTAACCGCTGACACTCATTATGTTAGCCGCATAAGTCAGTAGAGCGTATGCTAGGAAAGAAGAGAATTAGGCGAAGTAAGTTTTGCTGCTGCTTCCCGATTGACACCAGTTTGCGTTTTCCTCATATACATTCAATATATGGATGTACACTTCGAGTAACTTGCCCTTCTTGACCTAACCTAAAGCGCTTGTCTTACTTATCTAACTTACAAGTGAGTGGAGTGATGTGTGAGCTGCGCGAAAGGTTGCTTGCTCCTAACAAGTTGCATAGCTCCCCCCTATATAGATGTGATCGTTTGAGTCTCGATCGATGAAGCCTTTCGAAGCACTTTCTAAACGCTAGTTATATGCTTCTTTGCCTAGGATGATCCAGAATGGGGATCTGCCCCAATCCTTTTCAAGTGGACTAACACATTGGGATCAGAAGAGAAGAGAGAAGTGCTTGTCGGCTTCGGGATCACTCTCCTCCCGACAGCGTAGAATGATCCAACAAATGAAAGAAAGGATCGGTTTTGTCAAGCATTGGTTGCAACATCTAAATTTGACTTCCCCGCAGCCTAGCGGCTACCCTCACTCAGGCTTTGGGGCCGGAGTCAGACCTCTTGCTGCTTTGGTAATAGAACTAACCTTCGGCTTCTAGAACTAGTCTCTCTTTCTTGTCTTCCTTGTCATGTACAACTTCTTTAAACGTGCCAAGCTGAAAAGTCAAGAGGGCTAGGCCAGAACAGAAGTGGCAGGGTGCCAAGCAGTTTCTTCCATAGATAGAGATAGGTGGTATTCCCGGATCACGCGTAGAGAGAGCGCTAAAAGGGAAGAGTTAGCTCGTTCGAAAGAAGTACTACTACTGCGAAAGGTTCCGTTCCCTGGTTGCTCAAACCTGTTTTACCTTTTTGGGCCGGGGCAAGCTGAGCAGTTTCTCCTTTCCACTATTGACTGACTGATTCCAGGACCTGTCCTTTTAGAATTCCATCTTCCTTTAGTTGAGTTGCTACCCCATGGTTGAGTGCTTTGTTTCGCTAGTTACGCGCGAGCTCTTTCTTCGCTGCTTCTCCTGGTTGGTGTTCCGGGCTAAGATCTGGAAGTCAGATCAAAATCAGATTGAATCAGATATGGAGTTTCATCAGAAGATAAACTACTCGACTGTTGGAAAAGAAAAAGATCACTTTTGCGTCTTTTTTGCTTCAACGGAAGGGCGGCGTCGCGAACCTGATGCGCAATGAGTCTATCTTATCTCAATATAGATAAGTGGTAAGACCATAAGCTTAAGAGACGAGCCTCGGGTTCCAAATGTGCTAGGACCGAGTTGGTCTGCTCGGTCACACAAAAGAAGTCAGTCTTCGCCATATGTATCGTTTGAGGGTGGGGTTGGGTTCTTTCTAGTAGTTCGTTCAGGTGAACCTTTTTCGGTCTCTTTCAGCGGCGGGGTGGCAAGGCCGTTCAGTTGAAAGCAACAATAAAGAGGGTATTCGTTACGCTTTCCTCTAACAGTTATGCCCCAAACGAGGGCGCCCTAGCTAGTTTCAAGTTCTCCCAATTGAAAGTCGTACCCAAAGGGAAGACAGGAGCGGTATAAAAGGAGAACGCCCGAAGAATTTAATCCACTTTAAGCCTATAGTTGGATCGAGAGCTTACTTCTTTATCTAATCCCCCGTCTCATTGCTAGTATGCTCCTTCATCTATAAAGCGCAGTCTTCTTTCTTTACTCAGGCTTGGAAATCTTTCCGAGTGGAAGAAGCGCTGGGCTAGTGAATCGAGAAGTCTTAAACACTATTATTGAAGTCAACTTTCAGCAATAGCATAGTTCATCCAAGGAGAAGAAAAGGGAAGGAGAGAACAGCTACTAAGAGTTATAAGAGCCATACCACAGAAAGCTAAAAGGAGCAGGGGTCTACTACTTTATATACGCTAGCACCAAAGCAAGGAAAGAAGGCAAGGTGCCAAGGTCAAGGCTAAGCTTAGTCGGATGGAGAGAGTGGCTCATCCATCTTTTCGTCTTTTAGATAAGTCTAGTAGGGAGGGAATCTTTCCTTACTTCTTCTCCTAGTGAGTTAAGCGCGTAAACAGCCTTTCCTTTCCTTTCCTTCACACAAGGTTTTGAATCCTTCTACGACCAATCCTACCTGACTTGTCTTATCTATGCTAATCGTGTGGAACTGGCCCTACTCACTTACCGGAAAGAGCAGAAGGCATTGACCCGCTATCCCCTTACCGGGCCTCAAACTCTTCGCGCAATTCAATACCTTCTTCCTCAGCCACGGACGGATAAAGAGAAGTTCTTCGTTTGCCGTCTCATAAGAAATGGGAGGCCAGGTCTGTTGCCGATCCGAAAAGACAGGATACGCGAGAGAAGGGGAATCTCGCCAACATACGGTGCGCTTAAGACGAATGTCATATAAGGAGAGGAGGACGGGTTATTCACATTTCATTTGATGGTCAGAGGCGAATTGAAAGCTAAGCAGTGGGAATTCTAAAGATTCCCCGGGGGAAAAATAGAGATGTCTCCTACGTTACCCATAACATAATATGTGGAAGTATCGACGTAATTTCATAGAGTCATTCGGTCTGAATGCTACATGAAGAACATAAGCCAGATGACGGAACGGGAAGACCTAGGATGTAGAAGATCATACCATGAGTGATTCGGCAGATTTGGATTCATATAGATATCCACCCATGTGGTACTTCATTGTACCATATATATAAGATCCATCTGTATAGATATCATCATCTACATCCAGAAAGCCGTATGCTTTGGAAGAAGCTTGTACAGTTTGGGAAGGGGTTTTGATTGATCAAAAAGAGGAATCTACTTCAACCGATATGCCCTTAGGCACGGCCATACATAACATAGAAATCACACAACATTAGAATGATAGCTAGGATGATCCCCTTAAATACTTATTCGATAAACCAGCCATTATAGGAAGGACTACTAAATGAACTCCTAACTACTGAATTTAGCATCGAATACATTACTCAAAAGGTCATTAATTAAAGGCCAAGCCATAGTTGATCTCTTGGCAAAGCATCCGCTGCCCCCTTCTCAGTCTTTACTGACTTCCGAAAGAGCTAGTCAACTTGATAGAAAACACATCCGTTTGGAGTCTTTATTTTGATGGGGCCCATAATTCAGATGAAATTGGCATAGGTGTTAAGGGGGTCTCACTTGAAGGAGTTCCCCTTGATAGGTCTTTTAAGATAGAATCCCTTAAATAAACAATGTTGCAACATATTCAGCTCCTCTAGCAAGATTTAAGGTTCGCTCTAGAATGGGGCATCAAAGAGTTCGAAGTCTTTGAGGACGGTAGTGAAAAAAAAAAGGATTCTAAATAAGATAAAAGATGAGAACTTCTCTCAATATCGGATAATATAAATCTAATCTTTAGATTCAAAATTATCACCATATCTCGAATCCTAGAGATGATAACAAATCAACGGACTTGTTAGCTAAGATAGCTTCCACCGTGGGCTCCTCATGGTTGGAACTCATACATCGACCTTTGTGGCCATCTCAACCCCATCATGGTCCCCTACTGAATCGAAGAGTAAGATTTTTGACTTTTGAGAGTAAACAATAATAAGAATCGAGAAGTGACGGACGGAGACCCATCTTTCCTTCCCATTGATCCCTACTTATCCGTCCCCCCCCCCCTATTTCTGCCTCTTTAGTTGGAACGACTGCCTACCCTTGGCCGGTTAAAGCTATGCACTGATTCCCTCTTCTCGTATCGGGTCGGGAACGAAAGCTTTCTAATGTGGGCAGAGACTTCAGGATCGACCATAACTGAAGGATCCTCTGATTCGACATTCTATCTCTCTGGGTGCTATTACAATCTCAGACATTTTTTTTCATTCACCCAGTGGGGGATTGTCTGGGTCAGTCGATATCTCTTCATTCGGACCAGGGGAGGGAAAGAGAATGGATCATGTTATCCATGGGTCCGGCGGAACGAACATTGATGGTCGGATCCCTCTAGTTGCATTCCTTTGTTGAGAGTAGCATGTCTAGTATTCCTGGTTCAATTTAGACTTACTTTATACTATCGTTTGCGAGACGTCACTCCTCCGGTCATCTTTAGAAATAAGTTATTGCCATCTCCGGTGCATCCATCCATAAGCCTCCCTCATCGGATTAGCTTGGCTACCCGGCTCTAGTAAGACTTGTAAGACTTCTTCCCGCGTGGAGCTAGCATGGGCCTCCCATTCGGTATCAAGACTAAGAGCCCAGTCCAGGAACTGAAAGGGACTAATATGAATAGACCGACCCCTTTCTTTTTCCCTGTCTCCCGCACCAGTATCGGTGGCTGAACCGCAACTGCTAGTGATGGGACGGAGAAAGAACTCCTCCCCGTCAGATTTGTTTTTTCTCTCCAATTAGGAGAGGCTGATAAGAAATCGTATCAGATGCTATTCCCCGCCCATCCATCGGAGAGAGGAACTGTCCTAGCTGAGCTTTAACTCCTCGATTCAAGAAGAGCTCGGAGATAGGAGGAGAATAAGAGGTTAGCAACGTACGAACGTTTTCCAAGCGCGCCATGGGAGTCTAGGTTTTGCGAGCTAGCCCGGAAAAGAGGCGAGCCCGTATAAAGGTTTAGGTCCAATCATTCTCCCCATGTGCTATCGGGCATAACCGCGGGGATTAGGACATAACTCCCGTTGTTTAAGGATAATAGGTTGATGAATGAGGTGATTAAGAAAAAAAGGTTAGCCGGGTTTGGGATTGGTAACGGACTCGTGCGGAATGCCTAATAGCAGCAAAATCTCTGTCAAAAAAGCATATATATACATGAATCGAAAGACAGATAGATATCGAAGTGGGCCAGCGAATGAGTCCACCAGCCATTTTGTATATAACTCGTATCTCTAGCTTGGATAGAAGATCCAACCCCCTGAAGCAAGGTATGCACGAACCACTTGGGCGAGGTGGGGGCCTAAGCAAACTACCAAGGAGTCGGAAACCTTCACTGAAAGTTCTTTTTAAGGCACGTCACATTAGTTGCATTCGCATCGTAACCGATTAAATGATCCCCCGCCAATGGTTAAGGTAATCCAAGTCTTGTTTAGCCGTAATACCCGTTCGATAAGTAGATCCCCGGTGGTTGTAAGGGTTGTCCAAAATCATTGAAGCAACTGGCCGAGCCTCGCCACGGCGACTAGCAGCTGGGCCGGTCGAGAAGTCGTTGGATAGGCCGAGCCACCTATCTACCCCAATCCCTTTCAGTTCGTTTATCTGTTCTCTTTCTCGCCTCCGAAACAATCAATCATAAAGTCATGAAATGTTAACCCCTTGTTTCCCTTTCTTTATGACCAGCAAAACTCACTCGCGGGGACGGGAGCTGGGTTGGCTCCGTACCGGCTGAGGGCATTAGCACTCGACTGATAGGGATAGGGACAGCTCGATCCGAGCTAATCTCTCCGAGGCCATCAATGTATCTCTTGTCTCGGATTCAGTCTGATTCCCGGCTTCTAGGCTTTCCACCCGGTTGAGAGATGCGATGAGCCAAGGGCGTGCAGTTAGGGAAGTTCCTATCTTCCTTCCGTGTCTATAACCGGCTACGTCAATCGAACTACTCGATTCCTTTGGACCGACTACTGACTGAGCAAGGGATGAGATCGTTCTTGACTCGCTTTCTTCGGTTCAATAGCCACCACTAGTCACAGTTGGGGGGCATGGGATTGACCCATTGATGGGAACAACGGAGAAAGGAATAGGTGAGCTTGCAGAAATCGAGGCGCAGAGATAGATTTGAGATTTCGTAAGTAACTCAGTGAGTGCTTTCTAAGGCTTGGAAGAAGAAAATGAAATAAGAACAACCGCCGCTGTTCTAACGAATATACTCGCTGAGTGGGCAGACCATGGGGGCCAGTAAGTGTGCTATTTGGGTTTATTCTGGTTTCCAATCTTACTTGCATTAAACATTTTTTGGTTTTTGTTTTCAAAGACCCCTGACGCAAGGCGGTTGAGGGGCAGCTGACCGAAAGGAAAGCAGGTAGGCCGCCAATGTTTTTTGTCTGCGAACCAGACCACACCTCAGGGCGCCCGGGCCGACCGGTAGGCCGAGGGCAATGGAAACCGTGTAAAACAAAGCGGTGACCTATGCCCAAAAAGGGAGGGAGAGAGAGAGATCTCTCGTCAGGTCTTGGGTGTTGTCGCCGTTGGGGGAGACGTGCCCACTGCGGCCCTAGGGGGGAGGAACCTACTCCCTCCCCCGGATGTAGTCTTCGCTTTTGTAGAGGACGAACCGGGTTAACAAAGTCACGATCAGAAAGGTTGAAATCCAGACCCGCATCTGGGGAGGCTGGTTCGAGTCCAGTTCGTGACAAGGCTTTAAACATAGAATTTCTCGACGGTTTCTCCTTTTTCGGATGACTGTCCTCTTTTTGTTTTAGGCTTTGAAATACGGGATAGGATCCATTTCCACCAATTTCAGCAATTACAAAGCTAATGGAAAAAACTTAGTAGCGGGTCTCTCAGGTTAGAAAAAGGAAGAACCGAAAGAAGATCTCTAGTTGAGCCTTTACGCCTTTACTATTAATAGAAATGTCCCACTCTTGGCACACAATCCCTATGATAAGTTCCGTAATATAGCACCTTGGTTTAGGTTCTTTTTCATTGGCATGTGATAGGGCGAGGAGGTCTACCGCTGAGAGCCAGAAGGGAAAGACATACATGGCACCAATCCAATCTCAAGAACTCTGATTCAACCATTTCTGTGTCGCTGACTGGGGTCTCTGCCCCTCTGGGGAATCCATAGAAAGCAAAACAATTCCATAAAGTGAAGCTATTGCTGTCGGTCTCGATTCATTCTCTTTTCTAGTCTGATCATGGCATATGTCATGCTCATCTATTCTATAGTCAAAGCAGGAGCCCATCCTTAGCAACGTGCCCCGGTTGTCATCTTTGTGTTTGTGTGTGTCTGAATGTCTGAGTGGGACCTTTCCTCTTTCTGTGAGGGTGCGTATTTTCAAGGTGTCCTTAGATTATTATATAAAAAATAAGTCTATCTTTCTTCTTTTACTATATCGCTTTGCCGCAACGGGTTGGCTACCTGTCTCTGCAGGAATAGGAAGGTGCCTCTAGCAGATTGCCCTTTCTTTTCCTTTCCTGGGCTAGGTAACCGTTAATGGAATATCCGAGGCAATAATTTTCTGCTTTGTGGAGTCAACTCGTTTTCCCCGAAGCGGAACCCACGTATAAATTAGTGTATACATATGCACTTACAGTTACAGATACAGAAGGCGCAATCGGAGCACTAAGATCATGGGGTGAAGGCACACTGTCATTACACGATGGGTAAGGTGCGGAGCTACACTCTAAAGACAGATTCACTAGATTCCGACCTTCCCGCTGCTCTGTATAGTCCTATTGGAGGGCAATACAAGACTCTAACGATTCCTGCCTTGGTTGATGATGAATTACCTTACTCCCTTTCCATACCGGGTCTAGTGGTATATTATAGAATAGACTCTTCTTCTATCACAGAAATCGCTAAATCGGAAGTTAAGCCCTATAAGCACTTCACTGAAACTAAAAAGAACAACAAGAGCAATACCTCACAGGCTAAAGCAGGAACAAGGGGCGCAAGCGAAAGCAGTCTAAAGAAGTCTAAACTAAGAAAGACTTACATAAAGGAAGGATAAGAGCCGTAGCTACAAAGCAAAAGAAGTTGTCGGATGCGATGCACCATCCTTGCTGCTACGTACGTTGACCTTGACTTGACAGATTAGTAAAACAGCAGTTACTACCTATTAGTAGTAAAATGTCGCAGATCCGCTGCGTGACTTAGAACCTGAAAGACAGTCTAGTTTTATCCGAGTCGAAAAGGCTAGTCGTTATCTGACCAATACTCATCGATGCTATTTAGGTTGGCTCGAGTACCTATGCTTACCAACAGCTATATGCTTAACACAAGGAAGTAGGACTCTAGTACCTCGAAATCCATAAAGCACACCGGGTCAAGAGACTGTCTGTGTCCGATTTATTCACCATCAGCACGGGTCTTCTTCGCACGAGCTCATGAGCTAACCAACTACTCGTACTTGGGAAGTGGTACAGAGGGGGCAGGAAGTAATCCATAGGGCCTCTCGCATGACCATCTTCTTAAAGAAGCTCTCCTGTGAGTGTGAGGTGAGCAAGAAGCCTTTTTTCCCGTGTCCAACGAAGGGGTGAAGCCGACTGCCCGAGGCAGAGCACTCAATGGGCTAGGGTGGCCCCATTTCGCTTGATTGCTGTCTGTCCTTTCGGTTGCGTGAAAGCGTACTCCGCGTCCAGAAGGACTTCCTTCTTCTGAGTCTGAGCTTCGGATTTAGAAAGAGATTCGGATCACAAGTAGCTTAGGCTCCGCCCAATATAGCATCACTGTCTTGAAGAAGATCATAGCACTCTAAGGTTCTTTATTACTTACTGAATAGAGTAAGGCTGTTTAAGTTACTTTCTTGTTAAAGTAAGGGAGGTTAAGTTGCTGATTCGTCAGAGTCTGGTAATTTTTTGCTAACTTGTTAGAGTCTGGAGGGTGCTACAACTATAAGTGAGTGACTTTCTTACTTATTTGATAGAATAAGGAAAAGGGAAGGTCTCACATTAGAGGTTTGGCAGTGAGCGGGGTATGAGAAAGTGAAAAATAAGGGTATTTGAACCAGGTCGGGCTGAAGGAAGCCTTATGTTAGTCTTTCTTTTGATGGTTGGTGGGCTTGGAATAGTCTAGCGCGTAGAGAAGAATGAGGAAGTTGGAAGGAAGAAAAAGGCTTTTCAGCCTGAAGAAGGGAAGAGGGAATGAATTACCACAGAGGGTGCTGGGGAAGGTTGGAAGATATTCTTTTCCAGGGGTGTTGACCGTTACAACTGTTTTTTTCTTAATAGAAAGAGGTTCCGAAAGTAGGCATTTCATAAGCCAATTCGAAGGTCAATGGTCTAAGAACAAAGAAGTATTCGATTCACGAAAGGAAAGCCTTAAGGCCCTAGCTTGGTTTCGGGGGAGAAGGACTAAGGATCAGTGGACCTAGAGGAGATAGAAGCTGTAGTTAGGGTTCCAAACCTGCCCTCGGGCTGAACTGCTGACTCTAGAAATGACTTATGTTGTGTTGAGTCGCCTAGCAATGCTCAAGGATCTCGCCTAGCGGGAAGGAATCTCTTTAGTCAGGCCAAACCAATCTCCCTAAGCCTACTTTATCTATCTTAAGGATAACTGGTTCAAGCTTAAGGATAGCGGGTTCTAGAGAAAGTGTTTCCATCGGTCCATGTCCGTCCCCCTAGGGAAGCCAGCAAGCCAACGATCTAGTTTCAGTTGATCCAATTATAGAACTAGTGGTTACAGCGAGTGAGCTAGCCCTCTTATTTTCAGGTCTTTCCCTTTCCTTTGCAAGCTAAAATCGCATTGCAATCCTTGAGTCTGGGCAAACCGGTGGACGAGGTTAAGTGGGAACTTAAGGTTAGCGCTATCTTTTAAGCCAAAGAAGGGATCTCTCTATTTATATTTTATATTGCCTGAGAGCTATAAGTACCGCGAAGGGCTATCTCACTTCAGCAGGAAAGGAAGAAAGAAGTTTGAAGGGGGCCTTGTGGGTAAAGGAATTGGCATAATTATATTTCTTCTATCTATATCCATTGAAAAAGAAAATGAATAAGCGACAGTATAAGGAGAAGTTCCATTGATTGAAGCAGGAGGTGCCATCGAGTGTGAGAAAGAAAGCTGCTTGAAAGCTATCAGGATCAAGAGCGATTCTAATATCACTGCTTTCATAGAAAGAGGAGCAAGATCAAGAAAGAAGGCCATTAACTCCGTTTTTCAATTCCTCTTCTTGTCAGTTGAGTGACTCCGTCGTTCCTTAGTCCCTTTCAAAGCTTCAAAAGTGCTCAATTCCCTCGCTGCAAAAAATGAAAATAATAAAGGATCAGTTTATGTTGAGTAAGAGTGACTTTCTTTGCCCTTTTCGCCAGTTGTAAAGAAGGATTCTCTCTCAAGGTAAGCATAAGCAGTAGTATTTTACAAGGCGGGAAGCCATATTGTCAAATGAATAGGCAAGCTTTTTGATTCCACAAGGGAAGGGTATAATCAGTCTTGCTTTCCCGAAAGGCTATTACCGATACTCTACTTGCTTTCCAGTCTCACCCAAGAGTCCCTGAAAGGGCCACTAGTTAGTAAGACTCTCTCTTCTCTTCTATTACTATCTATACAATATTAATGGAAGGTATGTAGTTTCATAAAAGAATGACGGGAATGGAATTCAGGCTGAAAAGTGCGAGACACAGAGTCAGGGGTTTACAGAAAGTGGAATGTGGAATGGATAAAGAAAAGAGGTCGACTAGGGCACCAACAAAGGGCCAAAGAGAGAAAGAACCACCAGCGGCTCCACCGAGTTTCCCCGGTAGCCTACCAGTGAGAACTACTAGGCAGGAAGGGATCTAGTCGAATTCAAGCAAAAGAGGTTTTCGAACCCATGCATGCTACAAGAAAGCTTGTATTTCCGTCTGAATCCTATAGAGGAGGATAAATTACAGAGTACGGGGTTGAAGCTGCACCCGAACCAGAGAGAGAAGGAACCGAAGATGAAAAAGAAGCGGACATTAAAGGAGATCACACCGCTACGGGATTTAACCTTGAGTGGCTGATAGCTCGCGGAGCGAACCTGGTCGTATGAGTAGTTTCATTCCGGTAGGTGGGAAGATGAGGATTGGAGGAATTGAATCACTTGTCACTTGTCGGTTAGAGGGCGTACTTTTTAGGGACCCCCCTGCTTTGCTTCTTCTTGAGTTCTTTTGACTGGGCGGCGGCAGGTGAAGTGGCGCCGATTGGTTGATACTGTTGGTTAAGATCGGTTCTTTTTCTTTATTTCCTATGCTTAGAAAGGAATGGGGAATATCTGGTTTGACTTGCCTGACACTATAGCGTGGCCTGCTTCAGTTGATCAGAAGTGCGAAAGTCGAGTTGATCTCATACATATAGAAATCCGGAATTGAAACTTTTGATAAACAAAAACTCACTCAAATCACATCTTCGTCTCGCCATGGAACTCTTTCACCGGAGTCTAATGTAGCAGGAGAAGAATCGTCTAATGAAAGGTCCCATTTCAGAATAACTCCTCACGTCTTCCGGCGTGCGTCAGTTTCGGGGCGGGGGGCGAAGAGCATGGATAATTGTAGTAGAAAGAACAACTGCTCTCGAATCTAGCTATTTCTTATTTCTTACCGGAACTGACACGCTACGCCCCTTGTAATACTCATAGCTTTATGGCTTAGCCGCTATCCTTGAAAACATACGTTTTGCTTTTGCGCCTTAGGACTAGGACTAGGACTGGCTAGGTACTTGCCATCTATCTAATAGCATCCGAGAATGCGCTCTTAGCCATTTTTTCAGAAGCGGAGAATGCCCTGAGAGAAGGCAGAATTAGACAAATAGCTGCTTTTCCGGTCTCAGATGCGGCATTACCCATTACCGGTGTTAGCATGTTAGCACTTTCCCTCTTTTCTCGCACGAGGCAAGCAAGGCCTGGAAGAGTGAATCGTCGAACAGGAGGAAGGACAGGTTTCTGTCGTTCTCGGTGCGCTCATTTCGAATTGTATTTCTCTTTGACCGAGCTCAGAGAATTTCCTTGTTCGGTCCTTCAGAGATGTAGGGGTTGCCGCTCCTTAGTTAATCTCTCAGTGGAACAAGGCACCTATGCGGTGGGTTCGACTCCCGCAGGGGCGCACATTGTCAATCTAATAGGTACTTTTATTGATTTTTAGTTCTTGCCGTCAATTACTGATTCTTTAGCGATGTAAAGTCATCAGGCAGTAGACCGGCAAGGGAACGGCTGTCTCGGTATTCGTCCTTGAATCAGTGACTGAGAGTAAGGGCTAGTGATCTACACTCTTTGTCTTGAATCACAGAGGAAGGACAAGAGCTCGGGCAACAACTACCAAAACTGGAAATGCAAGAACTGCTTACTAGCTATCTGACAGTAGTGAAGATATGCGAAAGAGGGAGAATGCGCTACATCGCATATTGCTGTAGTTGATGAAACAGCTGTAGTGAAAGGCTAGTTGAGTTAAACAGTAAATTGTTGGCTGAGGGTCTTCTTGGCTCTGATGACCATTCTAGTTATCCAGGAATTCAGGTTCTAAACAACATTGTCTCCAAGTCTATCTCTGAAGACAAGACCAAAAGGAAATGTTGGGGGGACAGGTCTCTAGGGAAGAAATGCCAGAGGTCTAACCTAACCGTTTGTTTCATGCAGTGAAGCGGGCTAGAGCCAGAAGTACGGGATTGTTTGAAGGCCTTTCCGGTTTCAGCCAACTATATATAGTGTCAAGGAATAGAATTTCTTTTGGGCAAGTAAAGTCGGGCAATATTCCAAAAAAAAGTAGTTCCTGACTCCACAACTACGGGCGGTAAAAGAGCTGGTAGTGAATCTTCGGCGCAAGCTGTAGGAGTAGGACTAGTTTAGGCGAGGGAAGAAGCAACGGCTAACGAGATAGGGGCGACAAAGCGAGGGGATTGAGCCTTTCTCCTAGCGCAAGAGTTTTCGTCGCTGGATTAAGACGACTTAGCTACTTGTCCAACTATTCCAGCGCAGTTTGACCGGACCCGCACTTACTTCCTCTTAGATATAGATCTTTCCGCCCTCCAGCACCGGTTAGTGATTCAATGATAGCAATTACAGCTTTTACTGTAAGACTGGCTACGAGAGCAATCAGAGTGGGTAGGAAAAGAGAAGCGTGGCCTCTTCGACTGCTATATCATCATTGCTAGCCTAGGCACCGGACTATCGGCCATTCAAGAAATGCCCTTCATTTGTTTAATAAGGAGTTAAGAAGAGTACACACGATACGAGTTAGACTTTTGTCACCTTTCCCTTTTGAGCGCTCGAGCGCATCGCATCCATCCTAACTTCATCGAGATATTCTAATCCTGCAAACATGGCCTTATCATATGATAAGTTACCCGTGCGGGTGATCTCCATTGGGAGCATAGCATCGTGTCCAAAAGTCGGCGCGAAAGGAGTGGTTACAGCTTGATTTCCTCTTTTAGAATGCTGACCATTGCCAGATATAGAGAAGAGAACCTATCTTTCAAGTCATTTAATTAGAGAAATGCTGTTTTGAATTATCATAGGTGATGTTCGAAACCGCTGATCTTTCAATCTTGTCTGAGTAGTGGCTTAGTCCTGTAACCTCTGTGTTCCCGGAGTTCGAACCTAGAGATGCATCGAATGCCTTTGTTTTCCTGAGAAGGAAGCTGTTTTCGCCTTCTTCGCATAGGTTGTTGCTAGGTTCTTTGATAGAATAATGGGGCATTACTGGTCTTAGCACTTTCCTGTTGATGTAAGGAAGTGACGTCAATCAGTCCCGCCATTCCAGATTCAAGCAAAAGACCTCTCTAGTCTCCGAGATTTAGATATTCCTTCTTCGCAAGTATCACTAAAGAATGAACTAGTGATACTCCAGGAAGTCAGCCATCCCCTCGAACTCCAAAAGTTCTAAAGGAGGACGGTGTAACTCCCGAGGCTTCAACCTCTCGAGAGCATACCTCTTAAGTTTCCCAAGGAGGTAGGGAGGACAACCATCACCTAAAATATATTCCACTGGAAGGCGAGACTTGCCAAAAAGGACCCTAAACCGTTTCCATTTAATCGATTTAGGGCTCTTAGCGACAGATCGAGTCTTATACCCAGCACCGCCAATACGCATGAGAGTCAAAAATCGTGATATTTTTGACTTTTCATGTATAGCCAATAGGCCGTAGGGGTGGTGGAAGCCACATAAAGCTTTCATGGACACAGGAGAGAGGTTAACCCTCATATCCTTGACCAGAAATTCTTTGGCAAACTCTACAGCACCAGTTGAGGATATCAAAGACTTGTGTGTGGATATCTTAACACCAAGCCGTTGTAAGCCTAGCCGGTACTGTTCCGCCACAAGTGGATCGGTGATGAGAACATCATCACCTAATATAGCATACCTGTCGAACAGGATCCCGGGTCTAACCTGTTCCGCAGCCCACCACACCAAAACATGATGGGTGAACGCGAACAAAGGCCAATAACCATAATAGCCTAACGGTTGACCGGTCACAAAGGAGACTTGAGACAGAGCCCTCTTAACGAAGGGTACCTCAAATAGATTCGTCCCTAATGTTGTATTCACAACACTTGAAGCAAATGACCTCTCAAACAATAGCGCAAGCGTTTCAAACATAAACACAAGAGGCCGGTAGCACTCTTGAGGTCATAGCTGAAACATGTTTTACTAGGAACTAAACGAATGAGAGGTGCTGTTCCGTATATAGATAACACCATCTCCGGTTCTTGGAAACCCACCGCTCTTCTTCTTATCGCTCTGCTTCTAGCTATTCGGATAGACCACACCTCAGAAAGAAAGTCCGCTATTCTATTCCATATCATGGCAGCAATCCCGGGAATGGGCATCCATTATCAGATGTCTAGGCACAAAAAGAGAGATATGCCAGAAAGACAGGATACAGGTACTCTACGGGAGAAGGGATTGGATTTGGCACGCTGAAACCCTAAGTCCCCTGTTCCCTTTCTTATGATAAAAGAGATTGTTGAGTCGGGTGGATAAGGCGTCTATGCTTGAAACTGATCCTTAAGATTGGAATCGTTTAGCGTCTGTCTATTCCGTGTATTCTTGTGAGGAGAAGCCCCCTTTCCCTGCTTTCTAGATCTTTATGACGAATAGGTTTGATGATTCCGTTGTCTCTCTTTCCTAGGCCTGTTCCAGGTGTGTACCCGGATCTAAGCTCCGAAACCTGCTTTTCTTTTCTTAAGCCCGACGTCTGTCACTTTCAATAGTAATATTCTATGTCCTCCTTCGCTTGACCTATTTGAATTGAACTAGAGCTTTCTTTCTTGACAGACAGACCGGATTTCCAACTATATTCCTATTGAGACCCTTGACGACCTACCAGATGATCATCCTAGAGTTCCCTCTAGCAAAGTTTTGTCAAAAGACATAGACCGTGGCGTGGCATTAGTTCTAGCTCTCATTTCTTGCTTTTTTTTATAGCTAACTGCCCAGACAAAGAAGGTCAGAGAAGGCTCAGGTATGATTAAGTCTCAATCGATTCTCACTACCGAATCGATTTCTCCCAAGGCTAAAGAAAGCACTGAGCCTGCCCCGAAAATGCTGTGAGAAAGAGGATCTGTTGGTTTAGGAAAACTATCACTTTTGGTTCATGAAGAAGCGGCCCCTCCGCATCAAAATAGTCAATCGAAAGAGGTGTTGGGGTCTTCTTCCTCAAATCGGTTATCGGTGAAATGACTCTCATTGGTTGGAAGTACCAAAGACTCCCTAGCTTCCTGAAAACCAAAGTAAGAGCATCTTCTCGCGCTAACAGCTCAAATAGCAACGATGGTAATGACGATAGCTTTACAGGAATTGCTTTAGGGATTCTATTTGAAAAAAGTCTAATGCCACATTTGACTCAACAGCTTCTTCTTCCTTTTCTTCTTCATGTGTAAAAGCCCTTCCACTATATGCAAGCACTTTTCTTGCTGTAGAAAGTATAAGTCAAAGATAAAATAATAGAGAAATAGATGCCTACTCTTCCCCGGGTGTCCCTGCAAATCACCTATTGAGTTAGGAGAGGGAATCCACCCTTTCTTTCATTTGCCTTTTGCCCTTTATGATCTCTTGGCCTGCGCCTCAGCTTTCTGTACTACAAGAAGTGACTTTCTTTTCCTCCTGATCTACTTTAGGACCGTCAAAGATCTATTCCGTACTGGCCAGGTTTTGAAATATCAGGTTCGAAAGGACCGGGAGAAGATATTCTAATATGTGTAGGCGTAAGATGTACTCCTCAAATACTGCTTTCCCTAGACCTTTCAGTTTCCGACGCATGGTCAGATTGCCACACCGGAAGGCTATTCCAAAGACTGCGAAGAATCCGAAGAAGGCTATGATAAGAAAGCCGTTGCTAAAATGGCGGGTGCCGATGTCTTATTAGAGTGGTGAACCACAAGCGAAGAAGTGCCATCCGGTTGAGGACGAACTACTTTAGTAGAGTCTTTTCTTGAAAACAAAAACTAGGCAAGGAGTAAATCTCAAGATCACGAGCGTTCCGCTTCCCAATCTTGGACCTAAAACTCTTGCTTTTGGGACTAGTTAGTAGGGGCTTCCCGTGCTCTCATCTTATGATAAAGGATCAGAGTCAGAGAACAAACAGGGCCCTGACAAGGGGGCGAACCCCTAAGGAGCTAAGCCATGCCTCTTTGATTCGGAGACTTACCCGCTTCGGGAACCACGTACCCAGATTTAATATCATTCTGAAGACGAAGACCTTGGGCGGATGGCGCTTCTTCAAATAGCTTGTCTGTGGTAGCTTTTCTGTTTATTGAATGAGAATTCAAGGCTTGTTTTCGAGCTCCGGTCCTCGCTCCCGGCTTTGGGGAGCTCTGATTTCGTCCTGGCCCTCGTGTTCTATGTGATTTTGGTGGATACGAGTTCTGGCTCTGGCCCATAGCTAGCTCGATCGAAGCATCAAGCAAGGCAAAAGCAAGGTCTGAAAGAGTCTTTACAGGAGAGCATAGATGGAATGAATGATAGTTAACACACTTCTCAGCGGGAATAGCAGGTCGCCCCGGAGGATCCAATCGGATCTATCTTTTAAGATGAGAGAATGCGAACTAGGGTACGCTTCCTAAACCTAGTAAGTCGGACTCTTCCAATCCATTTTCTTTTTTCCTTTAATTACTAAAAATTCTTCTTACTGTTCCCAAAAGCAGACTGACTCCAATTAATCAAGCTCACTCTGCAAGCTTTAACTTTCTCCCAAACCCTATGAGCAGCGTTCCCATCAGCATCTAAGTCCCATTGCTGTCTAATTACTTCTTCACACTCGTCTGATTTCACCCACATAGCTTCCAATTTTAATTTCTTCTTATTACTCGACCCATGAGCCAATTCTCTCTGTTCAACAGTCCTAAAAATAATGGGAATGTGGTCCGAACGATGAGAAAAGAAAGGAATAACCTTTGCTCCAGGAAACAGAGAAATCCATTCTTGTGTAGCACAATTCTGTCCAGTCTCTCCTTAGTTGTGCCAGTAGTCATTCTACGATTGCACCACGTATACTGATACCATATGCACCCCAGGTCAAATAACCTGCAATTATCTAAGGCATCCCTTAAGTCCTGAAGTTGCCAATTTTCCCTAAGAGAAGCCCCCTTCCTTTTTGCTGTTTCCGGCTATCCATAAAACCCTGTAAATCTCCATCTAGGTTGATTATCGCTAATTTCTACAATAGCATTAATATGCCTTTGGGAATAGCTCTGAACTACCACCGAAACCTCCTTCTCCCACAAGAGTGCCAGCCCTCCTGACTTAGCCCTCACTTCCCCCGCAATGCAATTCCAAACAACCTGAGTGATTCTTTTCACTTTTAGATATTCCCCAGTTTACATTTAGTTTCACTAGGGAGGGATCTTCTTTACGAATGAGCTCACGGAGAGCTCGAACTGTCCTTTGGTTCCCAAGCCCTCGACAGTTCCAAACGAGGCAATTCATGGAGACCTAGGGACTGGCCGGACCCAATCTCCGCCGATAAGGAAGGTCTGGTAACACGTTTATTGGAATCCATAGCTGAATTCAAGTTAGGCAGACCATCATCGTCATCTGATTTTCGTTTCTGGCCTGTTTGGACCTCAGTGACAAAGAACAATGGAATCGATGGTAAGAGTCTTCCTTTCCTCTCGTACCTCTGCTCTCTTCCAATGACCTGTCTTCCTCTTCTTCACACCGTGATCCTTGGCTTTTGAATAAGAGGTCGGATCGGGGTCATGCGTTTTGGATACAGGAATTGGGCTTTTCCCTTTCTTTGTCTTGAACTGGACTTTTCCGAAAAGGCGCTTTGCACTATATGCTGGTTCACCCGGTCAAGCTCTTGGCTAAAAAAGATTCACACTCCTCAGCCCCAGGACAATCTCTCAAAATACATTAAGATGTTGTTGACCTCTTTTTCTTTTCTTTGCTGATTCCTCTCAATGAAATTTGCCATGTTGCACTAAGTTACTTACGGATGTATGCATGCAGTCCGGGAACACTTTGGGGTGAACACCCATCCAAACAAGTAGGGTCAATAGTTCAGCATTTAGGCCGTAACATTTAGCAACAAAAAAATCTTTAACCCAACAAGTGCTCTCCGAACCAAGCTAGATAGTCTCCTATCACTAGGCTCACCAACCAACCTGGACTTTTTTTTTTATTATTCCTGCCGGATATCAAAACAAACCATAAGGGTTGTTTCCAGCCATGAGTTCCCCTATAACATAAGCGCTCTTGGGTGGAGTGGGCCAAATAGAGAATGAAATGCATAAAATAAATAGGGGAAGGGTTCCACTTTTTTTTGGTTTAAGGGCTGCTCGCCCTACCGAAGTACCAAATTCGGGGCTTACACCTACCTTATTAGACGACCTAAAAAAGGGCTTTCAGTAGCGCCCAACGAATCTAAGCCTTTTGAAGCGCTAGTAGTTGTAACTGTGGGTAGGGCTTTCGTTCTTATCGCTCCGGATTCCGATCTATATGACCTCCGGGTGGTACAAAGTCAACCTCTTCCGTAGAAGCAGGTAGTAACCTAACCTTTAAGAATTTGTTCAAGGGGGGGCCTCTTATCTATCAATGGAAAAATCTCCATGTGTGGCGTGATAAGGAATCCTAGAAAAGACCGATTGCGACTCCCTCCACGGTCCCACGAAGATCTCTACGTACTTGTTCCAGTCCAGGACAAGTGAGATCTTCCGGTCTGCGTGCGTGGGAGCAGCTCAAACAAAGAAGAGTCTGGTCCGGTCTGAATTCAGGCACGGCCCGCCCGTCTGCTGCTAGGTCCGGGAATGGCGCCAGGCGAGGTCGCCGCTATGCCCCAACATGAATTGAATGGTCCTTCGACCTTCGTTTGATTCCGACGGCCGGCATAGATCTCATGAGACCGGCCCACTATTACTACGAAAAAAACCCTGCCCTTTTCCTTCGCTACTAGGAAAGTAAGCAACTTCTATTAGCGCCGGACCTTGAGTCGAATTGATCGTGTCATGTGCAACGTCCATCAATGATGGTTCATTAATGTTCATTGATTTAGACTCCTTCCCCCTTCTCAACTACGAAAAAGATCGAGAGGGGCCCGGAAGCCCCCAAACCAAGAACGGAAACGGAAGCCTTTCGACTCACTTCCCATTCTCTCTTAAATAAAGAAAGCTCGCCCTCGAGCCCTGGGCCGGTCGGCCGGGTCTTTCCCTGTTGTTCTGTTCCCGCCACGAGAAAGACGCGCGGAAGAGGTATGCCCAGCGCGCCGAGGATCCGTTGAGAGTTTGTCTCGGTAGGGAACTGTACGATCTTTTACCCTATTGTATTGAATAAAAAAAAAAGGGTCAGTGCTATGGCCCCCTATTGTTTGATCCAATATTGACCGGGGACGAGCCCCGACTTCCATAGGTCCTTGGTTTGACCTCCCGTAGTGGTCCTTGCTTTTAAGAAAGCGGAGCGGGGCCAATTTCTCGTACTTGCTTAGTGTGCCCCCCTTTCTTCGAGTGCCCCGCCCGGTTCACTGGGCTGTTGGCCTACCAAGCACTTGCCCGCTGCCCCTGCCGCCCGCCAAGCGGGCGGAGCGCTCGTTATCCTTACTTTGCTCTCTGCTGGGGCCCTCCCATTGCTCTAGCCATAAGCTATGGCAGCTCCAGCTCGCAACCACAGGGGCCTGCCCTGCGAGGCCAGAGTGGGCTCAGCCGTCAGCCTCCATTCGAATTATGTTAGGGGTTCTTTCGCTTTTGCCAGATCTAGAGAGATACTACAAGTCCTCCGTCCCAGATTCCATCGCCGCGGCCATCTGGTTCACCGGTACTACCAAAAAGTCTCATGCTTACCTTACTCTTACTGATGGTTTGATTATCTTGGACCACGAAGACCCCAGTCGTGCTTCTGGTTTCCATTCCGATTATCATATTGATGATAAATCTCCTCGTGCTCCGCCATAAGAACTTGGAGTCCGTATCATGGTGAAGATAAGGTAAGGCTGTGATTCTTGCTCAAAAAAAAAGACCGAACGCGTTCGAGTTATTGGCTCGTCCAACCCGGCAGCATTCATGAGTCGCTCGTTCAACTGTCCCTCGGAGACAGGGTCGAGAAGTACCATGCGCCACCCGTCCTTTCTTTCTATCGGTCCCACCCAGCAAGATACGGCTCAGCCAAAAAAGGTAAGCGCCTAGCGCAAGCCTTTTTTTATTAGTTTAGTAAAGTCAAGCTTTGGCTCCCTAAAGAGTAAAGAAATGGATAAAAAAAAGGGGGGGGGGACTTCTGCAACGGGCTATGCCACCCAAACCAACTGAGGGAAGTCGCATCCGTCCCATCGCAAGCACCTACAATGTCATGATCACATTGGTTTACCCTTGTTTTTTTGGTAGTTTAACGGACGGTCGCCCCTCCAACAAGAAAAGGTATAAATATGGAAACTTCTCTGCCATTTGGATCGGAGAACTTATGGAGGAAATCGGGTTTTAAATTCCCAGAAACCGCACGATTATATAGCCAAAGGGAATAGGCCGCGCCTAAAATCATCCCAAGCGCTGCTAATGTCGCTACTAAGCTATTTCTTTGGAAAGCTCCTACTAAGATGAGAAATTCCCCGATAAAACTGCTAGTACCAGGTGAACTCATATTGGCCAAAGTGGAAGAGAAGAAAATGGTAGGGAGATTCGGCATGGTGCTCACTGAACCTCCGTAATATCTAACAAGTCGAGTCTTATGTCGGTCATATAGAACACCAACACATAGAAAAAGGGCTGAAGAAACCAGTCCATGACTTGACATCGGTAGAATGCTACCTCCAATTCCCTGTATGTTCGATAGAGCCAAAGATTCCCCCCCACTGATCGGAGTACGCCGATTACCCCCCGAACCGTACAAGATAGTTACCACCTATCATACGGCTTTCTAACTTCACTTCTTTTTTCTGGTCGTTCCGCTCTGTCGATCGATGGTAGTATAAGAGATCTGTAACCCCCCTAAATTATTTACATAAAGGTTCCTGCTTCCTACCCATAGTTAGCATGTATCTCCCCGGGTCATACTTGAGTATCACATCGTAGACCCCACCCCAACTCTATCTTCCTTATCAGTGAATCGGAACATAGTGCATAGGTACTCTTCGATGCAGCGGGGACGAGACGACGTGACATACTACGATCACGTACAGAAGTGCTGCCCTTCGTCTCGGCAATATGGAACCTCTCAACAGCTCCCGTTCTTTTATGGGGTCCTATCGGGATAGGTAGGCCCAAGCCTTTCCCCTCCCTCCAGAATCCCGAGGGGGAAAGAGAAAGAAGAAAAAAAGGAAGAATTTTTTTATTTCATTTGAACGGCCTTATCTTGTATCGAAAGGTTTTTCGTGCTATACACCACGTTGAGAAAGACCAACCTCCTATTTACCGTACTCTTTTTCTACCTCGAAAGGGAGGTCCTCCTTATGATGCTACAGATGGCTGTCCGAAGTGCAAGGGGTAAACTCGGACTCGGATAGGATAGGATTGTGCGCGTCGGGCCCTTCGGGTGTCATATTTTGGCCGAGTTTACCGTACCTCCGGCCCCTATGTTAGGCGGCCGTAATATTTTGTTACGTTCTACCGCTCTTACGCCAGAAATAAAAGGTTCCACACGAGCTCCCGTTCTGCGGCGTGGTGGCAGGACCGCTAGGGGAGTGGCTCCGGGTGTAGATAGGGTGAAATCTGCAGAGGTCATGCAAATAAATAGGCCCCTTCTCTTTTGGATGAATGGGGTGCTTTAGAAGGCGCTTTCCGATCTACGGTCCCTCGGAGCGAAGGGTTAGGCAGGTAGTATGGGCCCTCTGACTTCCAGCTATGTGCTGTGCGGCTCCCGCGAAGCGAATGAAGGGAAGCTCGAAGAGCTTACGGGTGAGCTTACGCTTACTCTCAGCCTCTTTGATTGGTAGGCGGGCGGGCTAAGCCCCCTACTTAAGATTCAATTCATAAGGCTAATTTGATCTTGTCGTGACGCTTTGGTTAGGCCGACTACTATAGGCTAGCTACTTCTAGCTTCTATAGTGGCCCTTCCACTTTGGCGTAGTTTTAGTTTGTATTGGTACTGAATGAACATATCAAACAAAGGCGATCATATCATGCCATTTTATATGTATAGAGAGATCCCCTAGATATAGAGATAGAATAGATGTTCATGGATAGACAAAGATTCCATTGATTCTTAGTTTTTGGGCTGAAAAAGCTCGTCGATCCAAATGAATAATTCTTCTGGTCTCTCTTCACTCTCCGCCCCGAAACTGACCCACGGCACAGCGCCCATTCGCTTCGCGCGCGGGAAGGCAACGAAGTTCAGTTCATCAGACCGCAGCGGAGTGGAGCAGCCGCGACACGACCTTACCTTAGCTGGATCTCGCTGGTGCCACCTAAACGGTAGGTAGGCGGCGGATGTGTGACGTTTGGAGTTGTCGTTCGTGCACCTGTCCCCAATGGAAGAATGAGTGAGATTTTCCCCTGCATATCATGGCCTTACCACTCGGTCCCCGATGGCCAGCGGGGGATTCGGTATAGCAGCTCACGTTCGTTTGCGCTGCGCGTTCCCGCTGGACTGGACACATCTTAGCTGTAGGAAGTATGGTTCCGAAAGTGACTTCGGTTCGCTAGTTCAGGCTCAACTCCTCGCTTTACGTTAGCGGACCTACAGGTCGGGCCGGGGCTCTGCGCTCTTTCTTTCTGTGTGGGACGATACCGGGGAGAGAAGGGAATGCGTCGAGGCGGCGAACAAGACTACTACATTTTGGCTTTTCCCTCCATGAGATGAGCCCAGTGCATTGGACCGATGGATAAGAGAACTGAGCTGGCCTAAAAAGAGCTTGGGCGCTCTATGTACGATGTAGACTCCATCAGATACATATCGATTTCTTTCTTTTCTGATGGATCATGAAAAGATAGTTGTCTCATCAATAGATAGAAATAGGGGATTTCCCCTTATTCTTGATAGATTCCCTCTCTATCTCTTTCGATCTATCAGAACAGAGTTGGCTATCTATCAATCGATTTGAAAATAGCACGTTCATATCGCTTTTCGTTCATTTCCGCCGCGAAAACATAGCCGCCATAATAAAGCGAAGCAGCTAGAAGCACTCGCTTCACGCCCTTGAATTCTTATTCACGGATGAATTGGGAAAGCTAACAGAAAGATTCGATATTAGATTCTGACTTTCGTAGAGCCGGTGCTGCTGTTGCCTGCGCGTAGGGCCGCCCTCCACTCCCGTCCCGGGGCGCTAAGGGGCTTTTGTTTTTGGAACAGACGGCATTGCTGACGCCTCGAATCAAGCTTTTATTGCGACATGCTATGTTTTCTCCCCCATTGCTAGTAGGTTGATGGGTCGCACGCCCGGCACACATGTTTTGGCCTTGTGTGTCCATAACTCAAAATAGGTGACCTAACGGCCGCCGCCCGACTAAACATACCAATAGTCACCAGATTCATATGAGCTACTGAGGAGTAAGCTATGATCTTCTTAAGATCGATCTGTCTTAAAGTGGTCGAGGAAGTATATATTATAGCAATCGCGCTTGGAGTATAAATGAAAGGAGTGGAACAAAGTGTCGCTTCGGGAAACATGGGTATTGAAAATCTTAAAAACCCGTAGGTTCCCAATTTTAAAGGAATTCCTGCCAAGATGACGGATCCTGCCGTAGGTGCCTCTACATGAGCTTCGGGTAACCAAATATGAACTGGTACCATAGGCACTTTGACGGCGAAAGAGGCGAAAGAAGCAATCCATAGAAAGATTTGGCGCCGCTCACTAAATTCTGTGGTTAATGAAATTTGTAAATCGGTGGTTCCTGTTTGGAGAAGAATCAACAGAATAGCTAATAGCATAAAAACAGATCCAAGTAAAGTATAAAGGAAAAACTGATATGCTGCCTTGATCTTTCTTTGTCTCGAACCCCATACCCCTATAATAATGGTAGAGTAAGGGGTGGCCCAAAAGCGGAATTGACCGGTGGTGGTTGGTCGAAGCTCCAGTAGGTAGCCACTCCCTTCTCAGAGAACCGTACGTGAGACTTCCGCCTCATACGGCTCCGTCCCGAGCTTCCGTCGTCGGCCTTGGCATTAGACCACTATCTATGCATGTATTTTCAGCCTGGACTCTCGAATCTTTTGCTTCTCGGGTGGTGGCGAACAATGGTGCTTGCGTTGCAGTAGATGCCCGCCCGAAAGAACCGCTCACTAGCTAGCCGGACTAGTGGGGCCCTATCTGGAGACATACTGAAAACCATGCCTTTCGAACCGAACGCAAGGCCCGTCTTCAAAATCAAAAGAAAAAAGGGCTCGTTGGGAAGAAAGATGGAGTGCGACCTGTAGAGCACATGTAAGGCACAGTCGGGTTGCTCACGCAGCGGATCTCTCTCTATCTATAGATAGAGAGAGAGGTGTGAAAGGAATAGCCTTATGTTATGGCTGCCCCTCGACTTACGGCCTTTACGCTACGACTACTGTGATGTGAGCGGTTCAAATTGGTTTGATCTTTCCCAATCATTCTGGACGGAACTTGTACGTAGCACTTGTACGGAGGTGCATGCATAAAGGTTTGGAACTCTTTTCTTATCTGAATCTTAAGGACAGGACCCTATTCTCGAACCCTCTGCCGAGCTCTACCCTGCCCGCATTTCCTTTTGAAGGGGCCAAAAAAATGTCTCCACCTGCTGCCAACAGTCTTTCTTCGGAATTCTACTGAACGGGTCGATCCTCCCCTCCCCCGTTTGTTTTAGCAACTTATCCTAAGGTCTCCTCACCAAGAGCTCGCCGGCGACGACAGAGGAAGCAACCCGCCTGCTGTGGCGGGGCGGCTTTTTTCTTTCACAATAAGACCTGGACGATTATCCCTACCCTCGGTAGCTTACGAGTTTACGTCCATCCCTGGTCGGGTACAGTTTCCTTTCGATTTATCCCTTGTAGCCGTTACCCGAATTCGCGCAAGTGTGTCCACACCCCCCAAACTGACTTGACGAGGAATCCATTCTCGCGAACAAACACAACCCCTACACACACCTAGGAGCACCCCTTCCTGCATATCCATACAAGACCCGAGTAGGCGGGTCGAGGTCCTACGAGGTACCCACTACTCGGAGTACCCTCCCAAAAGGAAAAAGATGTGTCTGTCAGGTTCGGTTCTTCTTAGTTGGGTTGGGCGGGTTCGACCAGAAATGCTAT